GATTATTCATCGAATGACTATTATTGTATTTTCATTCAAATAGGAGGGCGGGAAGGCTCTATGGAAAAATGGCGGTTCAATTCGATGTTGTTTAAGGAGGAGTTAGAACACGGGTGCGGGTTAAGTAAATCACTAGAGGGTATTCGACCCGTTGGAAATACAAATGGGGGTGAAGACCCTGTTATAAATAACATGATTCATGGTTGGATTGATAGTGACAGCTCTAATAATATTGATCCTTTATTTGGTGTCAGCAACATTCGGAGTTTGATCTGTGATGACACTTTTTTAGTTAAGGATAGTAATGGTGAAAATTATTCCATATATTTGGATATTGAAAATTTTATTTTTGAGGTTGAAGACGATCGTTCTTTTTTGAGTGAATTGGGCGGTTTTTTTTCTAGTTGCCTAAATTATAGTTATCCGAATGATGGACCTAAGAGTGACAATCACTACTACAATCGTTACATGTATGATACTCAATATAGTTGGAATAATCACATTACTAGTTGCATTGAGAGTTATCTTCGTTCTGAAATCCATATTGATAGTTACATTTCAAGCGGTAGTGACAATTACAGTAAGAATTACATTTATAGTTACATTTGTAGTGAAAGCGTAAATAGTATTGACAGTGATAGTTTCATCAGTATACAAACTAGCGCAAGTGGAAGTGATCTCGATATAAGTACAAAATACAGGAATTTGTGGGTTCAATGCGAAAATTGTTATGGATTAAATTATAAGAAATTTTTTAGGTTAAAACGGAATATTTGTGAACAATGTGGATATCATTTGAAAATGAGTAGTTCAGAAAGAATCGAACTTTTGATTGATCCAGGCACTTGGGATGCTATGGATGAGGACATGGTTTCGGTGGACCCCATTGAATTTCATTCGGAGCAGGAGCCTTATAAAGATCGTATTGATTCTTATCAAAAAAAGACAGGGTTAACTGAGGCTGTTCAAACAGGCATAGGTCAATTAAACGGTATTTCCATCGCAATTGGGATTATGGATTTTCAGTTTATGGGGGGCAGTATGGGATCCGTAGTAGGCGAGAAAATCACCCGTTTGATCGAATATGCTACTAATAGATCTCTACCCCTTATTATAGTGTGTGCTTCGGGGGGAGCCCGCATGCAAGAAGGAAGTTTGAGCTTGATGCAAATGGCTAAAATATCTTCAGCTTTATATGATTATCAATCAAATAAAAAGTTATTCTACGTATCAATCCTTACATCTCCTACAACCGGTGGGGTGACTGCCAGTTTTGGTATGTTAGGAGATATCATTATTGCCGAACCTAATGCTTACATTGCATTTGCAGGTAAAAGAGTAATTGAACAAACATTGAATAAGACAGTACCTGATGGGTCACAAGAAGCTGAGTATTTATTCCATAAGGGCTTATTCGACCCAATCGTACCACGTAATCCTTTAAAGGGTGTTCTGAGTGAGTTATTTCAGCTTCACGGTTTCTGTCCTTTGAATCAAAATTGAATCAAGTAGATCATTTAATTCTGTTTTTTTTATTTGAAGTTTACAAGTATTTAGTTTCCATTTTATTTAGTTTATGGTAATCAAAGTGAAAATCAAAAATAATAAGCACGGAGTTTTACTTGAGGTTATAAAATACAATTGTATAACGGATCATAAGTTGTTGATAATCACTTTTCTTATTTGCTACAGATCCATTTTATTTCTACCTATATAATGCATGATTAGTAATCGGGAAGGCTCTATCAATAGGATAAAAGAGTTAATTTTTCTCCTAAATTAGGAAAAATTCATGTTATTTTATTACATTACGTATTTATTATATTATAGATATAATTATTCTCCAAGTAAGAACCTTTTTTGGTATTTATTAGAAGATAAGTATAAGAGAACAATAATAATAAATATATATTATATAAAAGTGAATAGGTACACTTATTTAGTTCTACGTTTCTTGTACCTATTATTATATACTGATAATAGATATACTTATCATAAGATATCTTTATAACAGGTACAAAATATTAAATCGAGGTATCCATTCTATGACAACTTTCAACTTACCCTCTTTTTTTGTGCCTTTAGTGGGTCTAGTATTTCCAGCAATTGCAATGGCTTCCCTATCTCTTCATGTTCAAAAAAACAAGATTATCTAGATTCGACGGGACCAAATCTCGTTCATTTTTTTTTTCAAGACTCGGACTTGGGTCATAATACAGATATCTATTTAAATTTATCTATCTATTTAGTGGACATAGGATACAACATGTGGATTCTTCCGAACACAAATGAAAGAGCTAGTATGCGCGTGGAAACATCATGGGATGATATATGGGGATAAATAGATTATATATTCAAAAGGGGGTCCGCAGATGTATGAAATGGAAAGTAAAAATATCTCTATGTATGTAGATATCTATAGTGGGATTATATGAGGGGGATCCTTTTTTATATCTAAGCGATTCGATGAATTACTCCTAATGGTTCACATCATAATAAGAGTGCTAGTTGATAAGAGTTGCTTCAGGAACAAAAAAAGAAAGTCAAATTTTGGTTATTCTCTAAATTTCAATAAAATTAAACAACTGGATCTAGTATGAACTGGCGATCAGAACATATATGGATAGAACTTATAATGGGGTCTCGAAAAACAAGTAATTTATGTTGGGCCTGTATCCTTTTTTTAGGTTCACTGGGATTCTTATTGGTTGGAACTTCTAGTTACCTTGGTAGGAATCTGATATCCTTATTTCCTTCTCAGCAAATCCTTTTTTTCCCACAAGGGATCGTGATGTCTTTCTATGGGATCGCGGGTATGTTCATTAGCTCCTATTTGTGGTGCACAATTTCGTGGAATGTGGGTAGTGGTTATGATAGATTCGATAGAAAAAAAGGAATAGTGTGTATTTTTCGTTGGGGATTCCCTGGAAGAAATCGTCGAATCTTTCTTCGATTCCTTATGAGAGATATTCAGTCGATTAGAATAGAGGTTAAAGAAGGTATTTATTCCCGGCGTGTACTTTATATGGAAATCAGAGGCCAGGGTGCCATTCCTTTGACTCGTACTGATGAGAATTTGACTCCACGAGAAATTGAACAAAAGGCTGCGGAATTGGCCTATTTTTTGCGCGTACCAATTGAAGTATTTTGAAATGAATTGAAGAATGAATGCTTTCGCAGCATTGAGTTCTGTTTTGTTTTTTCAGGTCGCTCATTCGAGCAAAAGCAGACGCGTGTGAAACAACCAGAAAACAGAAAACAAAGCGCTTTTTCCACCAAAAGTTTTTGATGGATTGTATATGGAAATCAACTCCATTTTTTCATACTCGTAACAAGTATACTAAGTATGGATTCATCATATATATCCGAAAAACTAAGACTATATATATACTTCATATTTTTGGGGTCCAATATTTTTTAATTGATATGTTAGATATAGATGGATCATATCTTGTAATTCAATTCTGTTTTTGTTTTGTCTCGAAATTCGAAAAATATGCATTTCTTGACTTGAAGTGGCTCGTTAGGGCATTCAGCGAAAGGATACAATTGCTTCGAATGAAGACATAATAAAAAAAATATTGTTTCCAGATCTAAGGATTAGCCCTTTAATTAAATAAAATAAAGGGGGTCTGTGGATTCAATACCCTGTTTGTTATAGAACTCATGTTTCATGGAAATATCAGATTGGATAGAATCGAGGAATGAGGTGGTTTCATTAACAATTCACAGATTAAAAATGCCAAAAAAGAAAGCATTCAACCCCCTTCTATATCTTACATCTATAGTTTTTTTGCCCTGGTGGATTTCTTTCTCATTTAATAAAAGTATGGAATCTTTGGTTACTAATTGGTGGAATGCTGGGCAATCCGAAGTTTTTTTGAATAATATTCAAGAAAAGAACGTTCTGGAAAAATTCATAGAATTAGAAGAACTCTTCCTTTTGGACGAAATGATAAAGGAGTACCCCGATACACATATACAAAAGCTTCATATAGGAATACACAAAGAAACGATCCAATTGGTCAAAATGTACAATGAGGATCATATCCATACCATTTTACATTTTTCGACAAATATAATAAGCTTCGCTATTCTAAGTGGTTATTCTATTCTGGGTAATGAAGAACTTAGTATTATTAATTCTTGGGTTCGGAAATTTATCTATAACTTAAGCGACACAATAAAAGCTTTTTCTATTCTTTTATTAACGGATTTATGTATTGGATTCCACTCGCCTCATGGTTGGGAACTAATGATTGGTTCTGTCTACAAGGATTTTGGATTTTATCATAATAATCAAATTATATCTGGTCTTGTTTCCACCTTTCCAGTCATTCTAGATACAATTTTAAAATATTGGATCTTCCGTTATTTAAATCGTGTATCTCCGTCACTTGTAGTCATTTATCATTCAATGAATGACTAAAAATGATCTACTGATATAAATTATAAATCTAATCATCATTTTTTTTTTTACTTCGTACATAAACAAACCATTCAAAATGTTACTTATTTTTTAAGTTTCTACCGATCCGGGAAATGACTCCTGGATCCCAGTAAAATAGCAGAATCGTGGATAGGGAACTCTACTAGCAACCTACCCAATTTATTGTAGAAATTTTCGGGATCAATGATTGGACCATGCAAAATAGAAATATCTTTTCTTGGATAAAGGAACAGATGACTCGATCCATTTTCGTATCGGTCATTATATTTATATATGTAATAACTTGGACATCTATTTCACACGCATATCCCATTTTTGCACAACAGGGTTATGAGAATCCACGAGAAGCTACTGGGCGTATTGTATGCGCCAATTGTCATTTAGCCAATAAGCCCGTGGATATTGAGGTTCCACAAGCGGTACTTCCGGATACTGTATTTGAAGCAGTTGTTAGAATTCCCTATGATATCCAACTGAAACAGGTTCTTTCTAATGGGAAACGGGGATCTTTGAATGTGGGGGCTGTTCTTATTTTACCTGAAGGATTCGA